GAGATTCAAGATCAAAAAACAAATAAAAAAGAAAAAAAAGGTTCAGTAATCCCCCCTCTGAAAAAACAAACAATTAGTAATAAAATGTGGATGAATAATATTTTCATCGATTTTGGATCGGATTTGGCGGCATGGCCAAGCGGTAAGGCAGGGGACTGCAAATCCTTTATCCCCAGTTCAAATCTGGGTGTCGCCTGATCAACAAAATACTTAGAATTTCTTATTCTACTGATAGAATAGAACTCGACAAATTCTTGCCCTGCGTAAGCAAAGGCAAAGGACGGGGCTTGTCGATACTTGATTTATAGAATACATAGTTCTATAAAAGACTGTAAGTTGTTTTCTCAAAATCTGGCTCTGTTTGGGTTCTGGGTAGCGGCCCAAACAGATATACCAATAGGGATGAGGTAAGGCTTACTTATTAATTCCAGAACTACGAAAGTAAGAGGTCAGAAATCTTGGTATCCAAAGGTTCCTAAAGGACATTCCATTTTTGCTCCTAGGATTGAAGAAAAGATTATACGAAAGACTATCAAGACTTCCTAATTATCTTACACTACCTACACTAACGTAGGGTCTACTGACTCTGTCTGGAATTAGATTGGATAGGCTGATGGGAAATCAATTTAGGAGTTGTGGAAAGGACTGAAGATACTTTGTATCCATACTTACGAGAGACTCCGAGTACTCAAACATTCAATCAGGATGGTTGGTCGGCTCTTATCTTATAGAATAACAGAGTAAAAGTAAAAAAAAAAAAAGATTTCTTTGGTCGTGTAAGGGGATTACAAAAAAAATGTATGTAATAATGGTAGTGATGTCTCCCCATTCTTTCACAGAAAGAAAGACAGTAAGGCTTAGATCAAATAGGAAATGTAGGTATCCAATAGATAGTTATCTATCTTGATGGTATATTTTTTTTTTTTTGCTTATGAAAGAAAGGTAACAAAACAAACAATAGGTCTTACTATTCCCACATGTTCCATTAGGAGCATTCCTTTGCAATTTGCAAGGAAAAGGTGTGTGTATCGTATTTTTACTTAATACTTCCCAATTCTACCAGAAATCCTATAAAGAATCTGTTACGAGTGGATTCATTGAATTGGTTCATCAATAGCCTTAAGTCAGAATCCTATTTTGACTCTGCGCCATTGATTCTACTATGATTATTGATCAATAATGGAATAATTCCTTCATAGAAATAGGAGATATAATTCACATGGATATAGTAAGTCTCGCTTGGGCTGCTTTAATGGTAGTCTTTACATTTTCCCTTTCACTCGTAGTATGGGGAAGGAGTGGACTCTAGGTATATTAATAATTAATTGAGTAATCGATTGAGTAATCGAATTGTATCAATTGTTTAATTGATCGTTTTGCATTGATCGTTTTTCGAAGCTTTATTTTTAAAAAGCTTGTCTTTCTTTCAAAATTATACTGGAAAGACAATAATGAATAATAACCATTCGATCAAATAACGAATGATTACTATAGTTTAGTTGTATTTCAAGTTGTATTTCAAAACTCAAATCTACGCATGATAGGAAATTTTTTCCAACCGAATTCCTCCTAAATATTCTGTTTGGATAAACCTATTCTTACCAGAATTATGGATATTACAATGAGAAAAAACCAATCCCTAGTTTTTTCTTTATTTGTTTCTCTCTTTCTTTACTTTCACTGTTCTAAGAACAAATCGTTCTGCTATTAAATTACGACGATACTTACTTTCTACTGGAAGTGACTAGTGGTTGTCCAAAGAGGTTCTACACATAATAAAATTAGATCTTTCTTCCGCTGAGTGATCCACCACATATCATACATTTAACATTTTAGACTCCTAGAGATTTTTTTATGCTTTTTTGACTCATCTCATGTCATGTTTAAGCATGAAAAATGGTCCGAGTCCCCTTTACTAATCTACTTCCTTTCAAAATCTGAAGAAGTTACCATAGAACTTCGTAAATGATCTGTTAATGGCTCAATCAATGACTTCTTGGGATGGGAAATCTAAAAAATTCCTTGGTTTTGTTTTCTTTTGCTATAGTATATTCCTATCTTCCTCTATTGATTCTTTTGATGGATCCCGGAACCTATATATAAAATTATAAGAAACCTAGGAGTTAGAAGAATTGGCCTTCGATTATTTTGGGTTGATCGAAATCGAGTGGATGTAGCGAAAAAAAGAAATAGAATTAGACTGCTATTTCGATGTACTAGTCTACTATTTAGATTAGATGTACATCATCTGTATACAATACAACTTTATATGATAATATCATTGTATACAATATTAGATAATATAAAATACTCTAAAGTGTGGTAGAAAAGACTATATATAGTCCTTTCTACCACATTTTATGATTCCAACCAGATCATTTCATTTAAGACTTGGAATTTTCTTTTAATCCCTTTCTTTCATTTCTTCAATCATTGAAAAAAGGATTGATAAGAACTAATAATTCAGATTCAAATTAATCATTTTGACTGACTGTTTTTACGTAGATAATAAGTAAAAAAGCAGTAGGAACTAGAATGAACAGTGCAGTAGCAATAAATGCGAGAATATTGACTTCCATAATTTCATTATTTATTTTTTTTTTTCTTCGCAATAACTCGGGATGTAATCCCATAGAGATGATAAATTTAACTCCTGTAAATTCATTGGGATGAATTGATCCTGATGATACTGAATAGGATCAATATTATGAATAACAATATCTGATCTATCAAATCGATTCATCGTCGAGAATTGAATAGTATAACATGGGAAGATCCTTTATCCATACTAATTACGAAATGGGATTTTTTATTGGATCAGGAATCCCATTGGATTTTTCATCCTCTTCCACTTTTTCTTTTCTATAACCTACTGTCTTCCTTATCTTATACAACTCTCCTTCCTGTGTATTATACTTACAATTATGAGGTATTATATGACCGGTATTCTATGGGTCACACACAGACCCAAACGAGGTGAGATGGAAAAAAAGGGATTAAATAAAAAAGATCAAATATTCCAACAAATTTACTGAAAAGGGTCCTTGCTCGGTCTTTTCTTTTATTTTCTTAGTATCCTCTTTCTTGTATTTATTTGTACTGGAATGCATACATCAAAAACGATGTCTGCAATTTGAATGAGATAGATTGTTTACAATTAGTCATTGAGGATACACAAACAAAGTCAGAACTAGAAAAGGTGTGGTTTAACCTGAAAAGTACTCTGTCGAGGTAATTATGTTAAGTTCATTGTCCATCGTACAATAAACGAATACCATTTTTGTATGTACTCCCGGTAAAATAGGATCACTCTACTCCATTTCATTGATCAAGAACAATCGAAAAAGAAAGTAAGACGAGGATGGTATCTCTTAAAATACTGAATATAGTAATACCACCGATTGTACTAATGTACATATGATATGTCTCTCCTTTATCAATCGGGAGTAGTGGAAAAATTTGAAATTCCCATATCCATATTTGTGTGATGATAAATGCGAAATAAAAAACAAAAGAAGGATCCCCACTGGGGATTAGATCTTGCTTCCTGTCCCCCTTTTCCATGAAAAGAGAGAGATGAATTGATAAATTCACCGGATCCTAGTTCGGGACTGACGGGGCTCGAACCCGCAGCTTCCGCCTTGACAGGGCGGTGCTCTGACCAATTGAACTACAATCCCAGCGAGGTGTATGGCATACATATTCTTAATGTTACATATTCTTAATGTAATCATAAGAACATTCTAGTCCTAGTCGTCGTATTGTAAGAAAGACAGGAATGATATACTGATATCATATCCACATATAATATGGACTATAGTGAGAGTGACACGGATTACTAGTAACCAATAATTATTTTACGGCCAAAAGTGGATAATCAATCTTTCAATGAGAAAAAAGAACTAAACTTTTTTGTTTGCTTTTCATGATACTTTACTTAATTAAGTAAAGTATCATGAATTAGATCCTTAGAAAGATCAGAAAGAGAAAAATAGGGATAGAGAAAAAAAAAAATTGATCCTTTCTCTTTATTTCTACGGATTAGGCATTTCCATTTATGGAAGACAAATTGGTTATATCATATTCATGGAGCGGTGAATTATTGGGCCGAGCTGGATTTGAACCAGCGTAGACATATTGCCAACGAATTTACAGTCCGTCCCCATTAACCACTCGGGCATCGACCCAGGAAGAATTCATTCTAGGCTTATCGATAATCTATGATCAACTTCCTTTCATAGTACCCTACCCCCAGGGGAAGTCGAATCCCCGCTGCCTCCTTGAAAGAGAGATGTCCTGAACCACTAGACGATAGGGGCATATACGCCCGACCATCATCATACTATGATGATAGTATGAGCAGTTTTTTGGAATTGTCAATATAGTCTAATGGTATGACTAGATCAAAAAAATCTTTCCTACTTTTATGTTATTATTTTTTGGAATTTTTTTTTCCAAAATTCCAAATAATAATCTTATCTACTTTTGGAGTAAATCCAATTTATTGTTCCTGAATGAACTCCTATGCATATACGTATATATTATGTACATATAGTACATATATACATATATGCAGTAGACTCATAATGAAAAAAAAAATGGCTAATTCATGAATTGAATAAAACGGCCCTTTTAACTCAGTGGTAGAGTAACGCCATGGTAAGGCGTAAGTCATCGGTTCAAATCCGATAAAGGGCTTTTTTTCCACTAAACTCAAGTTTTAGCCTTCGTTTTTCAGCGGAAAATATCTCTATTATTTTTTCTAAAAAGAAAAGGATAACCACCATTATAATGAATTCTGATTATTCTGACTTATAGTTAAGTTAGGAAGTTGAACATTTATTGATTAGCAAAATGACTAATTGCACGTATTAGGAGTAGTCCACCTGTAGTGACATAGTAGTCCTCCTCATGTCTCATTATTCACAAATTTTTTGTCCTGGGACATAACAGAAATATTCTATAATACTCTATATATACAATTCCTATTATTAATCGAC